CTTTGCGTAAAGATTATATTGCCCCCAAATTTTATGAAATCCAAGATGCTCATTGAATGAGAAAACAAGGATCTTCACTTCTAGAATTCTAGAGATTCCAGGCTCTGTTCTCGGTGAAACATAGGAATTTAGGTCTCATTTGTAGTCTGGCTAGGATAACAAACAAGACACTTAGGGCTTCATTGGGATTCTCAAATTTGACAGATACTTATTTCGGATGATCCAAGCCAATAGGATGAACCAAATGAGTTCTGCATCATGAACTTTGTCGTGCGCACATCACTTAGACGGACTCTAATAAAGTCATGTAATGTAGGAGGCAATGCAAAAATAGAATTTGAAAAAAAATACAAGGGAATGAAAGGATATCGGATTCGATTTCTATTCGTTTTTTTTGAAGGAGAGGATAAATCAACTCAAAAGAATAGAAATCTAGAGTCTCATTTCTTAGATACTTTGTCTAAGAAAGTCTTTACCCATCTGTCAAATCAAAATAGATGGGATATCTCTCTAAAAACCGAGAGGGCTAATATGTATTATGATCTAGACTCTTTAGGAATTGAATCAAAATGTATCTCGATTCATATCAATTACTTTATAGAGGCTCAGCCAAATGAATCGTGTGTCAGGAACCAGATTTGAACTGGTGACACGAGGATTTTCAGTCCTCTGCTCTACCAGCTGAGCTATCCCGACTATTCCCGATACTGCATCCTCATTTTACTAGAGAAGTTGGGTATATGTCAATTGAAAGGATATTAGAAAGTCTCGTCCAGGTCCCGGAATTTATTGGATCGTCAAAAGAACAACTTAGTAAGTTTCCGGATGAATAAAAATCTCCATTGTGAATCATTCAAATTCAAATGGGGATTCCTTGCTCAAAGATGTTCATTTGTACACGTATAATCTATCCCACAAAACTCGTGAGAAGAGAAAAACCTTTCCGCTCAGAGTGGTTTGTAAAAGCGTAGGTGAATGGGAAAGAGAAGGAATTTGGAAGCGCTAATGAAAAAAAGGATCAATATAAAGAAAAGGATAGACTCAAGCGTTAGACAGCGAAATGGGCTCTTTGGGGATAGAGGGACTTGAACCCTCACGATTTCTAAAATCGACGGATTTTCCTCTTACTATAAATTGCATTGTTGCCAATATTGACATGTAGAATGGGACTCTATCTTTATTCTCGTCCAATGACTCAATTCTTCAAAAGATCTATCAGACTCTGGAGTGAATGATTTGTCTCTTTATTCTTCAATCTGAATCGATTCACAAGAATTCTTTCATTTTTCATATAACAAATACAGATTCGAGTCGTCATTAATCATTTGATATTTTATAGTATTTCAGTACGCATACCTTACCTATGTATATTATACAGGGTTATCCTTCACTCTTTCTGAAGTTTCAAGAGAAAGATTCCTTTACCAACGTAAGACAATCAACTCCATTTGTTAGAACAGCTTCCATTGAGTCTCTGCACCTATCCTTTTTGATTTTCGCTTTCCAAACCTTTCTTTGTTTTCAGAAAACGGGATTTGGCTCAGGATTGCCCATTTTTGTTAATTCCAGGGTTTCTCTGAATTTGAAAGTTCTCACTTAGTAAGTTTCCCTACCAAGGCTCAATCCAATTAAGTCCGTAGCGTCTACCAATTTCGCCATATCCCCCTTTGAGATTAGGATCTCACTGTGATGTCCTTCCCACTTGTCTTTGATTTCTACCGGCACTATTGAATTTAGTAGAGACTTATTGCTATCTCGAAAAAGTCTTTTCTCATCTTTGCTTTTTGATCCAATCAAAAACGATTTTATCATTTATGTCTCTACAATTCAATATAAGTGGGTCCATCCCATATATCTATCTGTCCTCCTTCCGATCACTTTTCTATGTAATTTCCATTACTTAAACGGTCGATTTTTCGTCCTCAATTCCACCTTTCCGAATGAAAGCGGCGGCATGTCTCATTTGTTATAACTAAGAATTCCATTCAAAAATTAGAATTTGCAAGATAGATGATAGGGAAGAAAAGAGAGAAGGGTAATCAAAAGAATTTCAAATGTCGGTTGAATTCAAAAACAAAAAAATTTTTGAATATTTATTCATTTCTTATTTATATATAGTATTGTGAGAAAGAAGTCGAAATTCGATAGGCCCAAATTAATCGTTATGTTCTATAAGATTTCAGATTTTTTGAAATTCTATATTTTCGTGTTTTTGATTCATATTTATTATGAATAGCTCAGAATTTCAAAAAAATTGTATTCTAATTAGTTAATAGCAAGCAAGGATTCTGAGAGTTTATTGAATTCCTAGGCGTATCAAGTCAGCCTACTTAGCTCAGAGGGTAGAGCATCGCATTTGTAATGCGATGGTCATCGGTTCGATTCCGATAGTAGGCTTTTCTCTCTTTCTTTTTTTGATTTTTCATCAGTGAGTAATGTCCTTTTGAAATCAAAGACTAGTGAAAAAAATGTCTTCCGCTTTTGCTAAAAGTCATCGATTTCTATTAGGTTATAGGAACTTCCAACTAGGACATAAAAAGATCCTTTTCTTTTTCTATATCTATATAGAGAATAGAAAGGAAAGAGCTGGATATTTCTTTATCCTTTTCTTTTTCTATATCTATATAGAGAATAGAAAGGAAAGAGCTGGATATTTCTTTATCCAATTCATCTCGTTATTCTTTAATAGTACATTTGAGTCACTTTCACTTCATTTCTCATTTAGTTCAGTTTGAGTTTAGTTTTATTCTGTAAAATGAAATTTCATCAATAAGAGTGAAATATAAATAAGAGGAAGGAGTCTTTATGTCACGTTACCGAGGACCTTGTTTCAAAAAAATACGCCGGCTGGGGGCTTTACCGGGCCTAACTAATAAAAGTCCCAAAGACCGAAAGGATCGTAGAAACCAATCGGGGTCTTGGAAAAAATCCCAATATCGTATTCGCCTAGAAGAAAAACAAAAATTGCGTTTTCATTATGGTCTTACAGAACGCCAATTGCTTAAATACGTTCGTATCGCCGGAAAGGCCAAAGGTCCGACAGGTCAGGTTTTACTACAATTACTTGAAATGCGCTTGGATAACATTCTTTTTCGATTGGGTATGGCTCCGACTATTCCTGGAGCTCGCCAATTAGTTAACCATCGACATATTTTAGTAAATGGTCGGATCGTAGACATACCAAGTTATCGCTGCAAACCCCGAGATACTATTACGGCAAAGGATGACGGAAAATCTAAAGTTCTAATTCAAAATTCTCTCGATTCCTTTCCTCACGAGGAATTACCAAACCATTTAACTCTTGACCCAGTGCAATCTAAAGGATTAGTCAATCAAATAATAGATAGTAAATGGGTCGGTTTGGAAATAAATGAATTGCTAGTCGTAGAATATTACTCTCGTCAGACTTAAACCGAACGAAAATAAAAAATTTTTCTAATAAGGTAAAGTGCGGACAACTTTGCTCCCTTTCGGCGAAGTAAATTAACCTAAGGTTAAGAGAAAGAAGGGTTTGAGCCGTATTTTTCTCTTATTTCGGTATCATAGATCGAGAGGGAGATTTTCTTTCCTTATCTCCCCCTTTCTTTCCAGTCTTTTACGTGCCACAGCCATTAGGAAGAGAGAATCTAAGAACGGTCTAACTGTATGGAAGACTGATATCCATTCTTATTTGATCTATTGTGGATCGGTGTCTTGGGTGAAGGTACGGAAAGAGAGGGATTCGAACCCTCGGTAAACAAAAGCCTACATAGCAGTTCCAATGCTACGCCTTGAACCACTCGGCCATCTCTCCTACATAATGATTATGACCCAAAAACCGAGTGAATTGCGAGTCATTTATCTGAATTATTGGGTAGGTCCGACTAATCAACTCTAACGATAAAAAGCTATCAAAATAGAAAATTTTGGATCCAAGTCAAAGAAAGATCTTTCCTTCGAGGCTCCCGAGATAAAGAGAAAATTGCTTTACTTGCGAAAACGGTTAACTCTTCCTGTTTGCCAAAACAAGGTTCTCTTCTTTGTCGGCGTATCCCTTTCTTCCCGATTCAATCACGAAATTCTAAATTAGAACAAATCGACCGATTGAGGGATCTATATTTTATAGACGCGGATTAATGGATCTCTTTAGATCATCATTCGAGTTAGACTACGATTCGATATCCTAAGACTTCTCATCCAATCCAGGTTTCGAGTTATCAACAACAAACTCCTAGGCCATCGATCTAGTACAAATTCCTAAACTATCTTTTCTATGGGATTGTTTTTCTATTTGGATTGTCTCGTGTATCCCCGCTATGTACACAAGACAAAATAAAATAGGCGGTTATTCTCTTCTCATCATAGACTGATTATGAGTATTCGATCCTTTTTCTTCTTTGGATCCTAATTCCATCCAAATTTCGCGGGTTCTTCTAATCTGTAACTTCAATGTCATCGGCATCGTTTCCTTCGTTGGTTATACGATTCCATTCGAATGAAATCGAATGAGGTTGCACTATTTTGTTTTTAGTTCTTATCAATTCCTGTGAAAAGGAACAATTTGAATAGTGAATAGTTGAATAGAAGGCACATATTTTTTTTATTTTGAATGACTCTAATTTTATGTTATTTCGTACTGTACCATTCTTTTCGTTGTGGGATCCTGTTTCCATGAGAGAGAGGGAATGCTAAGAATTTTCGAATGGATTGCTGCCTATGCCTAGACCACGGATAAATGGAAATTTTATTGATAAGACCTTTTCAATTGTAGCCAATATCTTATTACGAATAATTCCGACAACTTCAGGAGAAAAAGAGGCATTTACCTATTACAGAGATGGTGCGATTTGATTTTTTTATTCCTCTTAGTCTTACGAGAAAGACACACGATTCGGGATCGGGATAAAAAGAAAAAGAAATCTACGCTTGTTGAAGGTAAAGTTTGGAAATAGAACAACTCCTTCTGTTGTGTATCCTCGATTAATGCAGCCTCAGATACTAAGTTTGAATTGTCGATTCTA